TAGAAAGAAGAATTTTTTTTCTATTTTCAGGGTATGAACCTAAAAGCTTAAATTTAGCTTATCTTTCTATATTAAGGTGTAATGATGCACATTGAATTTTGATTTCAAGGGGTTAGTTTAATTCTAAATAATATAATAAGAGTAATATAATTACATTATCCATTCTATCAAAATAGCCCTTTATTCAGGCATCTTATTATTTATTTAATAATTTTCTTAGGAACTGGTTTTAAATTAATTATAAAATTCTGTGAGGGGGGTCATGTTTGGTCCTGTCAAACAAATATTTTTATTAAAATAGGTAATTGGATTTATTTAATTTTAATAAATTATATATTATTATATAATTACTGTTAATGCTAATTAAATATTTTAAAAAAAGAATAAAAGAAAGGGGGGGATAATATATATATATATATAAGACTATTTAAGAAAAGGGAAAGAATACTAATATATAACCAATAGGACTATTTAGACGATGGAAGCTAACATCCCAAGCAGAGATAGGAGTGGATTGAGTAGGTAACAGGACATGATAGATAACAATGTGACGCATGATCAATATGGAATGGTTGGAAAAGAAGAAGTGAGATAAAGAGAGATGTTTACTAATAAGAAATATGGGGATATAAGAGACCGAGAGATAGGGTTAGAGAGATCAAACTATAAGGAATATGTAAATAGAAGGATTTAGGTTAAGGTAAAGGTACATTAGATACAAGGAGTATATGGAGATTATGATATATGGAATAGGTGATATGACAAATAAAGAATAGAGGTATGTAAGTATTTAGATATGGGTAACAGTACATAATATGAGAGAATAGTAATACTAGTATATAGATAGGACATTATAATGATATAAATATTTATAGGCGGGTGAGTCATATGGTGATGGGTACGAGTAGAGACGTAGGATCAGGTAGGGGGGAGGGGCTATAAACTTGTTCCTTTTGATATTTTAATTATAATAATTAAAAGTTTGATTCTTTCTTTTAAATTCAGAATTTAAATTTTATTATATGTAAGGTTTTCTTTAATTTCTAAATGATTTTTTTATTTCAGTGTTTATTTTTGGTTTTTATTTTAAGATAAAACCAGGATTTTAATTATAACTGACAAAAATTGTGCCAGCCGTCGCGGTTATACAATTAGTTAAATTGAATTTTTTCGGCTAAATATTATGTTTTTTTTATAATTAAAATTTTTATTTTGAGGTGAAATTCAAATTTAATAATTTTTTATTAGTTTATATAAATATATGAAATTCATATAAAAACTAGGATTAGATACCCTATTATTATGATTGTAAATTTGCTTTAATATTAATAGTTATGTTCTTAAAATTAAAAGAATTTGGCGGTTATTTATTCTTTCCAGAGGAACCTGCCCCGTAATTGATAATCCACGATTGATTTTACTTAGATTTTGCTTATATATCGCTGTCATTGAGTGTTTTATAAGAATATTCTCTTATAATTTTATGAATTTAATGTTAGGTCAAGATGTAGCTATATTTAAGTGGAGGTGGGTTACATTAATTTTATTTTTGGATGGTTAAATTTAATTTTATCCTGAAATTGGATTTGGTTGTAATTTTTATAAAACTTTTTATTTTGATTTAAGTTCTAAATAATGTACACATCGCCCGTCACTCTCATTATTAAATAGTTGAGATAAGTCGTAACAAAGTAGGCCCACCGGAAGGTGGGCCTGGTAAGTTCAAGATGTTTCCTTTAGGGAACTTATTATTTACATTAATAACTTATGTTGTGCAATTCAACTCATCTTGATTAATATTTTTTCAATATTTTTATTATATTTATTTTTTAATAAAAATATTTTATTTTTTAGTATTTTTAAGAATTAATATTTTTTGTTTTTGGAACTGTAAAGGTTTAAATTTTTTATGAATTAAGTATTTATAATTTGGAGTACCTTTTGCATCAGGGTTTAATAAAATTAATAAATTATTTTTTTTTCTCGAAATCTTAAGATTTAAAGTATAATGTTTCTTTTTGTTTCAAAAAAATTTATAATTATATTTTAGAGGTTATATGCTTTTCATTTAAGATGATATCTAGTTTTTTAATAATTGAATATAATTCATTTTTAATAATGCTTTAATTAATTTAATTATTAAAAGTTTATTAATTAAAAATAAGAGGGGATAAGCTCTCTTTTTTTTTAAAAATGTTTATTTATAAAATATTATTTAGGATTAAAAATTTCCATTAATTATTTTGTTATAATTATATATTTTTTATAAAGATTTTTTTGTTTTTAATTTTTTATTAAAATTTTTCTTTTAATCTTTAAAAGATTTAATAATGTTAAAATTAGTAATTTGGCTAATTTATTTATAGGAACTCGGCAATTTTTATTTCCACCTGTTTAACAAAAACATGTTCTTTTGTTTTTTATATAAGATCGGGCCTGCCCATTGATTATAAATATTAAAAGGCTGCGGTATTTTAACTGTACGAAGGTAGCATAATCACTTGTCTTTTAATTGGAGGCTAGAATGAATGGTTTGATGAGAAATAGTCTTTCTTTAAATAATTAATTTGAATTTAATTTTTTAGTTAAAAAGCTGAAATTTTTTTATAGGACGAGAAGACCCTATAGAGGTTAACTAATTTTATAAATTATATTTTTTTGTTTATTAATTTATTTTTTAGAAAAATTAGTTTTGTTGGGGTGACAATGAAATTTTTTTAACTTTCATTATTTATTTTCATTAATTTATGTTTTTTTGATCCGAAATTTTCGATTATAAGATTAACCTACCTTAGGGATAACAGCGTAATCTTTTTGGAGAGTTCATATCGATGAAAAGGTTTGCGACCTCGATGTTGAATTAAGATAAGTAGCGGGGGTAGATTTTCGCTTTTTTGGTCTGTTCGACCATTATATTCTTACATGATTTGAGTTCAGACCGGCGTGAGCCAGGTCGGTTTCTATCCTTATTTTTAGTAATTTAGTACGAAAGGACCAATTACTTTAATTATATTATTTATTTTGATTAATTTTAACTATTTTGGCAGATTAGTGCTATAAATTTAGAATTTATATATGTGTTTATTTCACAAATAGTAATATATATAGTTATTTTTATTTTTTTACTTGTTATAGTTTTATTATCTGTGGCTTTTGTTACTTTGTTGGAACGTAAGGTTTTAGGTTATATTCAATTACGTAAGGGTCCAAATAAGGTTGGTTATTTAGGTTTATTACAACCATTTAGAGATGGTTTAAAATTATTTTTTAAGGAACAAACATATTTATATATGTCTAATTTTATAATTTATTATTTTTCTCCTGTTTTTATATTAATATTATCTTTTAGATTATGATTATTATTTCCTTTTATAGTTAATGTTTATAATTTCAATTTAGGATTTTTGTATTTTTTGTGTTGTACAAGTTTAGGTGTTTATGGTGTTTTAATATGTGGTTGATCATCTAATTCTAATTATTCTATATTAGGTTCATTACGTTGTATAGCTCAAACTATTTCATATGAAGTAAGTATATCAATAATTTTATTATGTTTAATTTTATTTATTTATGGCTTTGATTTAATTTTATTTTCTTTTTTTCAAAATTATATTTGATTTATATTTTTTTCTTTTCCTTTATTTTTTTGTTGAATTTCTTCTTTTTTAGCTGAAGTTAATCGTTCTCCTTTCGATTTTGCTGAAGGGGAATCAGAACTAGTTTCTGGCTTTAATGTTGAATATAGAAGAGGGGGTTTTGCTTTTATTTTTTTATCCGAGTATATAAATATTATTTTTATAAGTTTATTAACTGTTATTTTCTTTTTGGGTTGTGATTTAAATTCTTTATTATTTTTTTTAAAGTTAATATTTATTATTTTTTTGGTTATCTGAGTTCGAGGTACTTTACCTCGTTTTCGTTATGATAAGTTAATGTATTTAACTTGAAGGGTTTTTTTGCCTATTTCTTTAAATTATTTTATTTTTTATATAGGTTTTATTATTTTTATATTTGAATATTTATAATCATTATTATAAGTTAAGTCAATAGAAGAATTAAACTCCTTTCTTATATTTTCAAAATATACGCTTATCTAAAGCTTAATTAACTAATTTGTTAATTTATCTCACATCTTTAATATAATTGGGTTAATAATAAAATATAAAAAATATAAAGTTGTAATAATTTGTCCTGTTGTAATGAATGGTTCTTCAGCGGGCCGTGCTCCGATTCAGGTTAATAAGATTACTAAAGTGAAAAAACATCAAAATATTAATTGGTTAATAGGGTAAAACATATTACTTTGGAATTTATTTTTTGAAGTTAGGGGAATTACTATTATTATAAGAATAGATAAAATTATTGCTAAAACTCCTCCTAATTTATTAGGAATTGATCGTAAAATTGCATATGCAAAAAGAAAATATCATTCTGGTTGAATATGAATAGGAGTAACTAAAGGATTAGCTGGAATAAAATTTTCTGGGTCACCTATTAATCGAGGCTCTAAAAGATTAACTATTAGAAATAAATATAATGCAATTAATATACCTATAATATCTTTAATAGAAAAATATGGGTGGAAAGGTATTTTGTCATAGTTTCTATTAATACCTGTTGGGTTATTTGATCCAGTTTGGTGAAGAAATAATAAATGAATTATTGTTATGGCGGCTAGAATAAATGGTAATAGAAAATGTAATGTAAAAAATCGAGTTAATGTAGCATTATCAATTGAGAAACCACCTCATAATCATTTTACAATTTCATTTCCTAAATATGGAATTGCAGATATTAAGTTAGTAATAACTGTGGCACCTCAGAATGATATTTGTCCTCATGGTAATACATATCCTAAAAATGCTGTTGCTATGATAATAAATAATATAATTACACCCACTCTTCATGTTATGAATAATTTGTAAGATCCATAATATATACCCCGTCCAATATGTAAATATAAACAAATAAAGAATATTGATGCCCCGTTGGCATGTATATTACGTAATAATCATCCTGAGTTTACATCTCGTGTAATATGAATAACTCTATCAAATGCAATGTTAATATCAGCAGTATAATGTATAGCTAAAAACACACCAGTTAAGATTTGAATAATTAAACATATTCCTAAAAGTGATCCAAAGTTTCATCAAATTGAAATTGATGAAGGGGTTGGTAAATCAAATAATGAAGAATTTATAATTTTAATTATAGGATGTGATTTTCGAATTGGTTTTTTCATAATTTTTCTTTCGTATTGGCCCTTCAAATGTATTTGTAATAAAGATAACATAAATTATAGTTATTAGTAAATATAAAGCTATTATAATTGTAATAATTGATCTTTGTGTATTAAATAATTTTATTATGGATATATTTTGTTGTCCATCTATAGTTTGAATTATAGTTGAATTATAAGATAATATTTCTTCTTTTAAGGTTAATATAATAATAATTATAGATATTAAAATTATAATTAAAGTTTTGAATGAGAATTTTATAATTTCATTTGAAGCAATTCTAGCTATATATATAAATAATACTAATATCCCTCCTAATATAACTAAAACTAAAATATATGAATATCATGTATATTTTATTCAAATTCTTATTATTATTGATGATAAGAAGGTAATTAAAATTAAATTAAATCCTATACTTAAGGGATGTTTAAGTATTATCATAATTGTAGATATTGTAATAATAATTATAAAAATTATTTTCATATTCAGCGAGTATTTTATTTAAAATATTAATTTTGGGGATTAAAGTAAGGACAGAGTGTTCTCTTGCTGAAGTTTTAAAGAATTTTCTATCTATGATTTACAAGATCATTATTTTTTTTAAACTATTAAAACTAATTTTATTAAATAATTTAATTTTCTGATATATATTTTTTTGTGGTTTAGTTATTTTATGTTCTTCACGAAAACATTTACTTTTAACTTTATTAAGATTAGAATATTTAGTTGTCGTAATTTTTTTTTCATTCTTTTTTTTTCTTTACAGATATTTAAGAGAATATTATTTCATTATTTTTTTTTTAACTTTTTCTGTTTGTGAAGGGGTTTTAGGTCTTTCTGTTCTTGTTTCTATAATTCGGTGTCATGGTAATGATAATTTAATAAATATTAGAAGTTTAATATGATAAAAATATTGATTTTTTATTTTTTTTTGATTCCTTTATGTTTTTTAAATAATTGAATAATTTTAATTTGTTCTTTTTTCCTATCTCTTTTTTTATTTTTAAATATAAGATTATTTACTTATTTTTATAGATCTTTAAGATATGGTTTTATAATAGATGTTCTTTCTTCTTCTTTAATTTATTTAACTATTTGAATTAGTGTTTTAATAATTTTAGCTAGATATAAAATTAATTTAACTAGTTCATCAAATTATTTTATTTTGGTGGTAATTTTCTTATTATTTTTTTTAATTCTTTCTTTTTCTACTCAAAATATTTTTTTATTTTATATTTTTTTTGAATCTAGTTTAATTCCAACTCTTATATTAATTTTTGGTTGAGGTTATCAACCTGAACGTTTATCTTCAGGCTTATATTTACTCTTTTATACTCTTTTTGGTTCTTTACCTCTTTTGTTATCAATTTTTTATATTAATAATTTATGTTTTAATATATTTTATCCTTTAATTTTAATTGATTATAATTTTTATTTATATTTAGGTTTAATTTTAGCTTTTTTAATTAAAATACCTATAGTTTTTTTTCATTTTTGGTTACCTAAGGCTCATGTAGAAGCCCCTATTTCAGGTTCTATAATTCTGGCTGGTATTCTTTTAAAATTAGGGGGTTATGGTTTAATACGTGTTTTAAATTTTATTAATGGGGATTTTTTATTTAATAATATTTTTATAATTAGATTAAGTTTATTTGGTATAATAGTAATTGGTTTTATTTGTATATTTCAAGTTGATATAAAATCTTTAATTGCTTATTCATCTGTTAGACATATATCTTTAGTAATTTGTGGTATCTTTTCAATAAATAATTTAGGTATATTAGGTTCTCTTATTTTAATAATTGGTCATGGCCTTTGTTCTTCTGGTTTATTTTGTTTAGCTAATTTAGTTTATGAACGTTCTAATAGTCGTAGATTTTATTTTAATAAAGGAATAATTAGTTTAATACCTAGATTAACTTTTTTTTGATTTTTATTTTGTGCCAATAATATGGCTAGACCTATAACTTTAAATTTGTTGGGGGAAATTTTTATTATTAATAGTGTTATGAGATGATCTTATTATTCTTTCTTTTTTTTATTTTGAGGTTCATTTTTAAGATGTTGTTATAGAATTTATTTATATTCAAATACACAACATGGTTCTTTTTATTCTGGATTAAAATTTGTTTTTAACATTAATTTACGTGAATACATGTTACTTTTCTTTCATTGTTTTCCTTTAAATTTTATAATTTTAAAAATTGATATTTTTATAGTTTGGTTATGTTTGAATAGTTTAATAAGAATAATAATTTGTGGTGTTATAGGTATAATATTATTTCAGACTTTGAAAAATACTTCTTTTTATATAATTAGATCTTTTTTCTTATTTTTTATAGGTTTATTAATATTTTTATTGGGTCTTTTTTTTATTTATTTTAATCAAATTTTTTTATTAGATTGGGAATTTATCTCTTATAATAGAATAATAGTTACTTTAACTTTTATTTTTGATTGAATATCTTTATTGTTTGGGGGTTGTGTCTTTTTTATTTCGTCTATAGTTATTTTATATAGTCATAGTTATATAATTTCAGATTATAATAAAATTCGATTTTTATATTTAGTTTTAATATTTATTTTTTCTATATTTATGCTTATTATAAGACCTAATCTTGTTAGAATTTTAATTGGTTGAGATGGTCTCGGTTTAGTATCATATTGTTTAGTTATTTATTTTCAAAATTATAAATCTCATAGAGCTGGTATATTAACTATTTTAACAAATCGTATTGGAGATGTTGCCATTCTTTTATCAATTGCTTGAATAATAAATTTTGGTAGATGACATTTTTTTTATTATTTATTTCTTTATGATGGGTGAGTTTTTTATTTAACTATTTTATTAATTTTGGCTGGTTTTACCAAAAGAGCTCAAATTCCTTTTTCTTCTTGATTACCTGCTGCTATGGCAGCTCCTACACCAGTATCTGCCTTAGTTCATTCTTCAACTTTAGTAACTGCGGGGGTTTATCTTTTAATTCGTTTTAGTTCAATAATTTATATATTTAATTGTAATTTTTTTTTAATTTTATCTTTAATAACTATATTTATATCAGGTATAGGTGCTAATTTTGAATTTGATTTGAAAAAAATTATTGCTTTGTCAACTTTAAGTCAGTTAGGTTTAATAATAAGAATTCTTTTTTTAGGATTTCCTTATTTGTCTTATTTTCATTTATTAACCCATGCTTTTTTTAAGGCTTTACTTTTTTTGTGTGCAGGTCTAATCATTCATGTTATAAATGATACACAGGACATTCGTTTTATGGGAGGTCTCTCATATCAATTACCTTTTACAATTACGTGTTTTTGTATTTCAAATTTATCTTTATGTGGTTTCCCTTATCTTTCAGGGTTCTATTCAAAGGATTTAATTTTAGAATTATCAACTTTTTCAGGTTCTAATATTTATATTTATATTATTATATATATTTCTGTTGGTTTAACAGTTTCCTATAGTATGCGGTTAATTTATTATACTATAAATCTTTATCCTAATTCTTATAGATGTCAAAATTATTCTGAAGATAAATTAATAAATTTTTCTATAATTTTTTTAGTTATAATATCAATTTTATCAGGGAGCCTTTTAATATGAATGATTTTTATAACTCCTACTTTTTTAATTTTATCAACTTTTATAAAGTTAATATCTTTATTTATAGTTTTTATAGGGTCTTTTTTGGGTTATGAATTATCAATTTTTTATTATAATTTATCTTCTAGTTATTTAACTTTTTATAAAATTTCTTGTTTCTTAGGAAGAATATGATTTTTACCTTCTTTTAGAACTTATATTTTAAACAATAATTTTTTAAATTTTTCATTTAATTTAAATCAGAATTTAGAGGTTGGTTGGGGTGAGTTAATTTTCTCAAAACTATCTTTTTTTTACGTAGTAGTTTTGAGAAAATTAGTTCATTTTTTTTATTATAATAATTTAAAAATTTATATGGTTTCTTTTTTTTTGTTTGCTTTAATATTTTTTGTTTTTTAATACTTGGATAGCTTAATTTTAAAGCATTATATTGAAGATATAATTATGAGATTTGTCTCTTCAGGTATTTATAAAAATAAATATTTTTTCTTTTCATTGAAAATGAAATGTTTTATTTTAAACTATATAAATTTAAGAGAAAAACGGACTTTAACCGCTTTAAAAGATAGTTAGCGGCTTCTTTTAGTTACAACATTCTCTTTTAACCAGATTTTTAATCAATAATTTCATTAACAGTGAAATACCTCTATTTTGGTTTTAGTTAAAAGTAAGGGGCTATAACCCTATTTTTAGGTCGAAACTAAATGTAATATTTACTTCATTACTTGAGGATAATTCTTAATAGAATAATTTTTAATTGCAAATTAAATGTTATAATTAACTATAACCCCAATTTCTTCATTCTAGGATTCCGTTTTTTCATTCATGATATAAACCAATAATTAAAATAATTAAAAATGTTGATGTTACGATAAATCATGATTTTATTTTAGTTATTTGTATAATTTTGATTGTTGGTATCAAGATTACAATTTCTACGTCAAAAATTAGGAAAATAATAGCAATTATAAAGAATTGAATAGAAAAAGGTATTCGTGATGATCTTTTAGGGTCAAATCCACATTCAAATGGTGTTATTTTTTCTCGGTTATTTTTTGTTTTTTTTGAAATAATCGAGCATATTATAATAAGTAATATTCTTATTATAAGACTTATTATAATTGATATTCTAGTTAATATAATTATTTTTTCTCTTTTGAGACCATTTAATTGGAAGTTAAATATACTTTTTATACTAAAAAAATAACTACCTCATCAATAAATTGAAATATATAAAAATAATCATACTACATCTACAAAGTGTCAATATCAAGCGGCTGCTTCAAATCCAAAATGGTGTTTATTTGAAAAATGAAATTTTATAGTTCGAATTAGGCAAACTAATAAAAAGGTAGTTCCGATAATAACATGGATTCCGTGGAATCCTGTTGCTATAAAGAAACAAGATCCATAGACGGAGTCTCTGATTGTAAATGGGGACTCTAAATATTCATATGCTTGCAGGATAGTAAAATAAATCCCCAACGTAACTGTTATAAATAATCCCTTAATTGTTTGTCTATGATTTTTGTTTATAATACTATGATGTGCTCATGTAATAGTGATACCTGAAGATAATAAAATTGTTGTATTTAGAAGAGGAATATCTATAGGGTTAAAGGTTTTAATTCCTTTCGGAGGCCAGGTTATACCGATTTCAATAGTTGGTGCGAGTCTACTGTGAAAGAATGCCCAGAAAAATGAAATAAAAAAAAAGATTTCTGAAATAATAAATAAAATTATACCTCATTTTAATCCATTAGTTACTATAATGGTATGTTTGCCTTGGTAAGTACTTTCACGTACAATATCACGTCATCATTGAATTATGGTTAATAATAAAATTATAATTCCTAATATTATAAGTGTAGGATTTTTTATATGAAATCATATAACTATTCCTGATGTTATTGTTATTGCTCCAATTGATCCTGTTAAAGGTCATGGTCTAGGATCTACTAGGTGAAATGGATGATTACTTTTTTTCATAATTTACTTCACTTGAATATAAAGTTGTTAAAACTGAAAATACATAAGCCTGAATTATTGCTACTGCTGTTTCAAATAATATTAATATAATTTGGATAATTATTAATATTATAATTATAAATGTTGATGCTCTTGTTGTATTATTTCCTAATAATCTTATTAATAGGTGTCCAGCAATTATATTTGCTGTTAATCGAACAGCTAGAGATCCAGGTCGAATGATATTTCTAATTGTTTCAATACATACTATAAATGGCATTAATATGCCCGGTGTTCCTGCTGGAATTAAATGACTAAATATATGTTGTGTTTTATTAATTCATCCAAATAATATAATTGATAATCATAAAGGCAGTGATAATGCTAATGAAAAAATTAGATGACTAGATCTTGTAAAAATATAAGGTAATAATCCTATTATATTATTAATTAGGATAAATATAAATAATGATGTTATTATTAATGTTAATCCTTCATTTTTTGATAATAATGTTTTAAATTCTTGATGTAAAGTTTTATAAATTAAATTAATTATTATTTTTTGTCGTGACTTGATAATTCAATAAGGGTAGGGTATAATAATTAAAATAATTATGGTTCTTATTCAGTTTATTGAATAATATATAGATGTTGATGGGTCAAAAGTTGAAAATAAATTTGTTATCATTTTCAATTAATTTGATTTATTTTTTTATTATTTGTTTTTTCTTCAATTTTATAATTTTTATTAAAGTATGTTATTCTATTAATAACAATAATTATTATAATGAATATAATTATTAATCTTAATCATGATAATGGTGCTATTTGTGGTATAGAAAAATATTAAATCTAATAATTTCAGTCTGACAATCTGATGTTTTTTATAAACTAATTTTTCCATTAAGAGTATACGTTAATTACTATTTTTTGGTTTAAGAGACCATTGCTTTACTTTCAGCCACTTAATGATTTAATTTTTAATCATCTAATGAATTGTTTTGTATTTACACTTTCAATTGTAATTGGTATAAAACTGTGATTTGCTCCACAAATTTCTGAACATTGACCATATATAATTCCTGGCCGATTAATGAATATGAATCCTTGATTTAATCGACCGGGGATTGCATCAATTTTAATTCCTAGACTTGGAATAGTTCATGAATGTAAAACATCTGTCGCGGTTACGATAATACGGATTTGATTATTTATAGGAAGTACAATTCGATTATCAGTCTCTAATAAACGGAATTCATTTATTTCAATTTCTCTTGTTGGTTTTATATATGATTCAAATTCAATATTTTTAAAATCTGAATATTCATAACTTCAATATCATTGATGTCCAATAGCTTTAATTGTTACAGTTGGGTTTTTAGTTTCATCTATTATATATAAAATACGAAGAGAAGGTAGAGCAATAAGAATAAGAATTATTGCTGGAATAATAGTTCAAATAATTTCAATTATTTGATTTTCTATCATAAATCGATTAATTATTTTATTAAAAAGTATTTTAAATATAATTCAGGCAATTAAAGTTGTAATTATGATTAAAATAATTATTGTATTATCATGGAAGAATATTAGTTGTTCTATTAAGGGTGAATTAGGGTCTTGAAAGTTAATTTGAGATCATTTTCTAATTTCTAAAAAAAGATTAATCTTTATAGATGAATCTTAAATTCATTGCATATATTTCTGCCATATTAGAAGTTGAATGCAATAGGTATTTCGTTATAAGAGTGTTCAGCTGGTGGATAATTTTGTAGTCATTCAATACTTGAATTTATATTTATAACAAATATAATTTTTCGTTTAGATACCATACTTTCTCATATAATTATAATAAATATTATAGTTCCTAGGATTGAGATAGTTGATCCAATTGATGAAATAATATTTCATGATATATATATATCTGGGTAATCTGAGTATCGTCGTGGCATACCTCTCAAACCCAAGAAATGTTGTGGGAAGAAAGTTAAATTTACTCCGATAAATATAGTTAAGAATTGAGTTTTTAATCATTTAGGGTTTATTGTTATTCCTGTAAATAATGGATATCATTGAATAAATCCTGCTATAATAGCAAATACTGCTCCTATTGAAAGGACATAATGGAAATGTGCTACAACATAATATGTGTCATGTAATACGATATCAATTGATGAGTTAGCTAATACAATACCAGTCAATCCTCCGATTGTAAATAAGAATACAAATCCTAATGTTCATAATATTGAAGGGGAATAATTAATTATTGATCCATGGATAGTTGCTAATCAACTAAAAATTTTAATTCCAGTTGGAATGGCAATAATTATAGTTGCTGATGTGAAGTATGCTCGGGTGTCTACATCTATTCCTACTGTAAATATATGATGTGCTCATACAATAAATCCTAATAAACCAATGGCTAGTATAGCATAAATTATTCCTGTAGAACCAAATGCGTTACTTTTACCACTTTCTTGTCTAATAATATGTGAAATGATTCCGAATCCCGGTAAGATTAGAATATATACTTCGGGGTGTCCAAAAAATCAGAATAAGTGTTGGTATAATACAGGGTCACCACCTCCTGCTGGATCAAAAAATGAAGTATTTAAATTACGATCAGTTAATAATATTGTAATTGCTCCTGCTAGTACGGGTAATGATAATAGTAATAATAATGCAGTGATACCCACTGATCATACAAATAATGGAATTTTTTCTCTAGTTATACCCGATGTTCGTATATTAATGATAGTTGAAATAAAGTTTACAGCTCCTAGAATTGATGACACTCCTGCAAGGTGAAGTGAAAAAATAGTTAAGTCAACTGATGCTCCGTTATGTGCTATATTTCTTGATAATGGAGGATAAACTGTTCATCCTGTTCCAGCTCCCACATCAACTATTCTACCAACTAATAGAAGTGTTAATGATGGAGGTAATAATCAGAATCTTATATTATTTATTCGTGGGAATGCTATATCAGGGGCCCCAATTATTAATGGTACTAATCAATTACCAAACCCCCCAATTATAATTGGTATAACTATAAAAAAAATTATAATGAATGCATGTGCTGTTACAATTACATTATAAATTTGATCATTTCCAATAAATGATCCAGGTTGTCCTAATTCAATACGAATAATTCATCTCATCGATATACCAATTATTCCTGATCATATACCTAATATAAAGTAAAGTGTTCCAATGTCTTTATGATTTGTTGAGAATATTCATTTATTCAATTTTATGTTCTCTAAATAAATTAATTTATTTAGATAAAGTGTCTGATTATAGGTTGTAAATTGTAAATTTATATATGAATTTTTAATTCCTTTATCAGGCTTTATAGTCAATTAGATGATATCAGACTGCAATTCTGAAGTAGTATTTTACTAAAGCCTATAAAATTATATTTATATTTTTAACTTTGAAGGTTAATAGTTTATTTAACTTAAGGGTTTATATTATTCTGATAATTATAGTAATTGGTAATATTATATTGATCATTATATTTAATATATATATAATTTTTATATTTTTTCTTTTTATATTTCACTTGTTAATATAATTATTTATTATGATAATTGGTATAATTATTCGTATATAATAAAATAATGTGATTATTGATGTTATTATAAGGATTATAATTGTTATTTTACATTCATTATTAATAAGGGATTGAATTACTAATCATTTAGGTAGAAATCCTAAAAATGGAGGCAACCCCCCTAAACTTAATATTATTACAATAAATATTAGTTTTTCAGTTTTAGTTTTTATATTAATATTTATTTGATTGATAAAATTAATAGATTTTTTTTCAAAACTATTTGTTAAAATTAAAATTATTAATGAATAAATAATTAAGTATTTTATTCATGTTTCGTTATTATAAATAATACATGTTGTAATCCAACCTAGATGGTTGATTGATGAATATGCTATAATTTTTTTTATTGATGTTTGGTTAATACCCCCAATTGCCCCAATTAATGCACTTATGATGGCCAATGTATTAATTATAAAAATATTATTACTTGTATTTCTTATAATATATAATGGCGCAATCCTCTGTCATGTTATTAATAATATACAATTGTTCCATTTTAATTTTTTTATAATATTAATAAATCATAAATGTATAGGTGCTATACCAATTTTTATAGATATTCTTAAAATGATTATTGATATAGATAAATAATTAATTATATTTTCGTTAATTATAATTAAAGGGTTTATTATAATTATAAATAAGAATATTATTGAAGCTATACTTTGAATAATAAAGTAAATTATTTTTGATTCAGATGATATTAGATTTTTTCTTTCTTCTATTAATGGAATAAATGATAATATATTAATTTCTAACCCTATTCATATACTAAATCAATTTTCTGATCTTAATACTAGTAATGTTGATATAATTGTTGTGGATAATATTATTAATTTAGTTGAAATTTTTATTAT